TCTAAAGTCTCAATTCCAACAAGTAAAAAAGGGGGGAATTTCCTTATTTCGAAATGGTTGATTATGAGATATTTCGATTTGTTTCTGATTTTTTATTGAATTGAGTTGTGTATATTTCGATACATATAAAAGATCCCCAAAAGAGTTTTATTTTATACTTGTTGCATATATGTCTGCTTTGACTCGAATGAATGTTCTGAAGAAACCTCAATTAAGTTATGTTATAGAAAAAGAGGATTCTTGCGTTTTTACCCTCCTGCTGAGAAAGCATTGATTTCTTGGCTCATTTCTTAAAATACTTCAATTGGTACACGCAAGAAATAGGCCAATTCAGCAGCTTTTTGTTCCATTTCCCGTGGAGTAAAATTCTCATCAGTACGAGTCAATGGAATGGCTCCCTGGCCTCTGATATCCATATAAAGGACACGACGAGCATAAATACCCTCTTTAACTTCTATTCTGACGGACTGAATATCTTTTATAAGAAATCGGAGGAAGACGCGACGATTTTTTCCAGGAAATCCCCACCGAAAGATACACACTATTCCGTCTTTTCTATCAAATCGATCATAACCACTACCTACATTCCACGAAATTGTGCACCACAAATAGGAGCTAATAAAAAGACCCGCGATCCCATAGAAAGACATCACAATTCCTTGTGGAAAAAAAACTATTTCCTGAGACGGAAATAAAGATATCAAATTTCTACCAAGATAACTGGAGGTTCCAACCAACAAGAATCCTAATGAACCTAAAAAAAGGATAACAGCCCAGCAGAAATTACTTGTTTTTCGAGCCCCCGTTATAGGTTCTATCCATATATGTTCTGATCGACAACTCATACTTGATCCGGTTGCGTTTTTTGGAATTGAGAGAATACCCCAAATGAATTTGACTTTAGTCCTTTTGTTTCCGAAGTAACTCGCATCAACTAGCACTAGTTTGATGTGAACCTTTAGGAGTAATTCATTAAATTGGTTAGATCTAAACTAATAACATACCCTTCGTATGATCTCACTAAAGATAGCCACATACATATAGATAGACCAACTTTACAGTTCAGCCATCCGTCAATTCGGGTCTATTTGAAAATAGCTAGAATACATTTACCCCTAATACCATTTTCTGCAGACATAAGAGTTTTTCGGCGGAAGCCGCTTATACCATATTTTGCTAAATGGATATCTGTGTTATGATACAAGCGTCAGTTTTGAAAAAAAAAAATAGATGAGATTTTGTCCCATCGGCTCTAAACAATCTTGTTTTTTTGAACATGAAGAAATAAAGAAGCCATTGCGATTGCCGGAAAGACTAGGCCTACTAAAGGCACCAAAACAGAGGGAAAGTTAAGAGTTGTCATAGAATGGGTACCTCGATTTACTATTTGTACCTTTTATTATTATTTATATTTTATATTTATTATTTATAATATAAAGATATCTTATTATATATAAAGATATCTTATTATAATTTGATAATTAGAAATTGGAATTATTATTACTTAATATCTATTAAGTATAGATCTAATTTCTACATGAAAGATTTGAAAGGATATGGATGAGATATTATTATTATTCTTTTCTTCATTTTTTGCTCTTGTCTTCGAATTTCATTTACTAAGCAAAAAGTTTCTTAAAAATTAATTATATTCTTAAAAATTAATTATATTTATATTGAAGGGTTTGTTAGAATCCCATCCAGCAGGAGCAGGGATTCTTAGTCAAAATAGGATTATCGTAAGATATAGAAAGATAAAAAATTCTATATTTTGTAGATTTTAATTATATATGACGAGAAGAGGATATTTTTTTTATTTGCCTAATTTCACGAAAAAAAGAATTTCATCTTTTATCTTGTTGATAGAGGCGTCTTGATCAATAATCAGGAATATAGAAAAAGGGGCGGATTTTCTGTGACTTTTGATTCTTTATACGATTAGATCTTATGTCAACAAAGAAAACCCCATTCGTCTAATTTTGACTTGGATTCTGATAAACTAATTACTTGTTTGCTCAAAATAATTGAACTTAATGTTCTAATTTTGATTCAAAGGAAAGAAAGTATGGAGTTGAAATAACTCACTCAGAACGCTTTTTAAAGGATTACGTGGTACGATTAGATCGAATAAGCCCTTCTGGAATAAATACTCAGCCGCTTGTGAACCTTCGGGTACTGTTTTATTCAATGTTTGTTCAATTACTCTTTTACCCGCAAACGCAATGTAGGCATTGGGTTCGGCAATAATGATATCCCCCAACATACCAAAACTAGCTGTCACCCCACCGGTAGTAGGAGATGTAAGGATTGGTACATAGAATAACTTTTTATTTGATTGATAATCATATAAAGCAGAAGATATTTTAGCCATTTGCATCAAGCTCAAACTTCCTTCTTGCATGCGTGCCCCTCCGGAAGCACACACTATAATAAGAGGTATAAATTCTTTAGTAGCGTATTCAATCAAACGGGTAATTTTCTCCCCGACTACGGATCCCAT